CGTCCATAATAAAGACGCTTACTGTCTGCTCTTGATTCAACACACTTCCACTGTAGTGTCCGAGTAGATACTGTTACTTTCTCTCGAACCATAGTATATTATTTGATCAAATCATTGAATTATTTATTTCTCTTGAAATCTCTTCAATGTTTATTTTTACACACGTCTTTTTTTAGGAGGCCTACAGCCATTATGTGGCATAGGAGTTACATCCCGTATGAAACTTAATAGTATACCACTTCTACGAATAGCTCTTAATGCCGCATCTCTTCCGAGACCCGGGCCTTTTATCATAACTTCTGCTCGTTGCATACCTTGATCCACTACTGTCCGAATAGCATTTCCTGCTGCGGTTTGAGCGGCAAATGGTGTACCCCTTCTTGTACCCTTGAATCCACAAGCCCCGGCAGAGGACCAAGAAATTACTCGACCCCGTACATCTGTAACAGTCACAATGGTATTGTTGAAACTTGCTTGAACATGAATAACTCCCTTGGGGATTCTACGTGTATTCTTACGTGAACCAATACGTCTATTTCTACGCGAACCAATTTTTGGTATAGGTTTTGCCATATTTTATCATCTCATAAATATAAGTCAGAGATATATGGATATATCCATTTCATGTCAAAACAGATCCTTATTCTTTTTTTTTTTTTTTTTACTTATTTTTTTTTATTTTATTTATTTATTTGTACATCTGTACATCGGGTCCTTTAGGTTTCGAGAGTCTTTTTGTTTTAGAAAGATTATCCTTGTCTTTGTTTATGTCTCGGGTTAGAACAAATTACTATAATTCGTCCCCGCCTACGGATCAATCGACATTTTTCACAAATTTTACGAACGGAGGCCCTTATTTTCATATTTGTCATTCCTTTTTTTAATTCCGAATCTACTTATTGGAAGAAAATAAGTTTCTTGAAATTTTTAATTTCGAATTGTATCCTCACGAAAGAATGTTGAAATTGAAAAAACCGCCTAATCATTCAAGTCTTTGCTTTGGAGTCTCTAAATTATACGCCCTTTGGTTGAATCATAAGGACTTACCTCAATTTTGAGTCTATTTCCTGGTAGTATACGTATAAAATTACATGAAATCCTTTACGAAACAAAAACCAGAATAATTTTTTTGTTATCTAAACGAATCCGGAAGATACATACCATCGGTAAGTTGTTCAGTAATTAAACCTTCCTGAATCCATTTTTGTTGTTTCATTCCAGGTAAAACCGCTTTGAAGTATCAACTAATGTAAGAGGGATAATATTATAAACTTGTCCTTTCTCTTTTTTCACAAATATGACCGTGTCGGCTATTAGAAAGATTACCATATATAACACAAAACTTCTCCGCCGATTCCTTCTAGTCGAGCCTTTCGGTCTGTCATTATACCTCGAGAAGTAGAAAGAATTACAACCCCCATTCCGCCTAAAATTCTAGGAATTCGTTGATAGTTAGAATATATTCGTAGACCGGGTCGACTGATCCGTTTTAAATTTAAAACAGTTCTATATGGTCCTTTCCTATTTCTTCTATGTCGTAGGGTTAAAACCAAAAAATATTTATTGCTTTCTTGATGTTTTCTCACGTTTTCAATAAAACCTTCTTGTAAAAGGATTTTAACAATATTTTCAGTGATGTTAGTAGATGGTATTCGAACTGTTCTTTTTTTATTCATGTCAGCATTTCGTATAGAGGTTATTATGTCAGCAATAGTGTCTTTACTCATGATAAACTAAGATTTTTGTTTCCCCCGAATTTTGATATAATCAACATGCTCTTTTTCTTTTTTTCTGAATTTTTTAATATTTATGAATTATTTTTTTTTTAATATTTATGAATTATTAAAGATATATACGTGATAGATAAACAATTTACTAATTAATTAAATAAATTTAATCAATTTCATTCAAATACTATATTAAGGTCTTCCCCTATAATACTTCAGGTGCTAATGAAACTATTTTAGTGAAATTTAACTGTCTTAATTCCCGGGCGATCGCGCCGAAAATTCGGGTTCCTTTTGGATTTCCTTCTTGATCAATAACAACCGCAGCGTTGTCATCATATCGTATTATCATACCGTTGTCGCGTTTGAGTTCTTTACAAGTACGTACAATGACAGCTCGGACCACTTCCGATCTTTCTAGAGGTGTATTTGGTACTGCTTCCTTGATTACAGCAACAATAATGTCACCAATATGAGCATATCGTCGATTACTAGCTCCTATGATTCGAATACACATCAATTCTCGGGCCCCGCTGTTATCCGCTACATTCAAATGGGTTTGAGGTTGAATCATATCATTTTTTTTTTATCGGTTTTTTCTTTTTCAATGCAAAGCAAAGGTATAAATAAAAAAAAAGAAATATTATTTGTTCAAAACAAAAAAAGAAACCTGCAATTGTTTTTTTTTCATCCCAAAAACCCCTTTCGTTTGTTTCTACATTCCTATCCAGAAAGAATGAATTGAGTTCGTATAGGCATTTTAGATGCCGCTATTGAAATAGCCCTTCTAGCTATATTTTCTGCTACTCCGCTCATTTCATAAAGTATTCTACCGGGTTTAACGACAGCTACCCAATATTCGGGAGATCCTTTCCCCGAACCCATACGTGTTTCTGTAGGTCTTACTGTAACAGGTTTGTCTGGAAATATGCGTACCCATATTTTTCCACCGCGGCGTGCATTTCGTGTCATTGCTCGCCGCCCTGCTTCTATTTGTCTAGATGTGATCCAAGCGGGTTCAAGCGCTTGAAGAGCATATCTACCGAAGCAAATACGATTACCTCGATAAGATATTCCTTTCATTCTTCCTCTGTGTTGTTTACGGAATCTGGTTCTTTTGGGGTTATAGTTGATGGTTGTTTAGCAATTCCATCCATCTCTACTACAGAACCGGACACGAGAGTTTCTTCTCATCCAGCTCCTCGCGAATTAAACAATTAAAAATAATTAAACAATTCAAAATAATTAAACAAAAAAAAATACACGGTTAATAATATATGGAATCGTGGGATTTTTTGAAATTTGATATAATCGATTATAAATTAGAAATTTTTTGTGTTTTAATATATAATTTAACACGTATTCTATTTATAGATAATGTCGTTTTGGTAGAACGCTATAATGAATATTTTTTTTGTTTTTCCTTTTATTTCGAATCGACTCAAATTTCGAAATAAAAAAAAAATTCGCGGGCGAATATTTACTCTTTCAACATTCAGTTGTAAGATTAGTCTATGACATGACCTCTCAGAATAAATGAATCGGTTTCTGGTTCGTTCCGCCATCCTACTCAATGAATCATTAGGATTCGTTTTCAATAGAATCTTATGCATTCACAGGTTCTGTCGTTCCCACCACTTCTCGATTAATGATTAGGTCTGAATTTTACAACGGAGCCTCCAATTAAATTTATTCTTGAGTCAACCTTCTCAGTCTTTATTGGCTCGGGGCTCTTGATTTTTTGTTCTATGCACGGATTTGTCTAATTATGGATCAATCAGTATTGATGCTTTATTACATTCCCTTTATATGAGATGACTCATAGACCTTACATATTAGAATTATATATCATTAATATTCTTTTTCTATCTTTCTCTCACCCTTCCATTTATCTGTATACTTTATATTGCTTTACAACCCATAATCAGATTGTTTTTTTGTTTATGTAAAAAAGATTTCAGTTGCTACAATGATATGACTTATATATCATATCTTGACTGGTTCTTTCTATCCAGATAACACGAAGTGATGAGTTGGTTATTAGTTCTATAGTTATCAGTTTGTACTATGGGCTGTCCATTTTTTTGAATCCCAACCCTAAAAAAACCAACGAGTCACACACTAAGCATAGCAATTATATCAAATGATTAATCGAATTTTTATTCAACCTTATAGAATTGTTCTTTTTTTTATTATTTACCAGAAAAAGAATGAAAGAGTTTGCCATTTTTTGTTTTATCACCAGATATAACTAAATATAAGTCAAGTAAGTTCTTATTATTCTTCGTCTACAAATATCCAAATTTTGATGCCTAATACCCCATAGATAGTTCGAACTGCATAGGAACAATAATCAATTTTAGCTCGAATGGTTTGTAGAGGAACTCTACCTTCTCGGATCCATTCAACACGTGCAATTTCTTTTCCGTCGATACGCCCTGCAATTTGTACTTGAATCCCTTTTGTACCTGCCTGTTCAGTTAATTCAATAGCTTTTTTCATTGCTTTGCGAAATGAAACTCTATTCTTTAATTGTCCGGCTATAAATTCTGCAAGAATATTGGGGTGCCCGTAAGGATTTGCAATTCTTGTAATAGCAATGTTGAGTTTTCGGTTTATACAATTGAGTTCTTTTTGTACATGCGTCTGTAATTCTTCGATTCTTCGAGTCCTGTCTTCTATTAATAACTTGGGGAATCCCATATAGATTATGACCTGAATCAAATCGATTCTTTTTTGAATCTCTATACGTGCAATTCCCTCTACATTAGAGGATATTTTCATATTATTTTGCACATAATTTTTGATACAATCTCGTATTTTTTGATCTTCTTGTAGATCCTTTGAATAATTTTTGGGTTGTGCAAACCAAAGAGAATGATGACCTTGGGTTGCACCAAGTCTGAAACCAAGTGGATTTATTTTTTGTCCCATAATCCCCCACTACTATATATATCGTGAAACGTGACATCTGTTTGTATTTTTTTTTTATTCATTCGATTTTTTTTAAGCATAACATAATATAGCGTATTTTTATTTTTTATAATATAAAATATTCTTCCTTTAAGTATTCTTCAGCTCTAATTTATAGAATTTCCTTTTATCTATTTCTTCCTCTTCATCTAAAGATATATCTTTCAATACAATAGTTATATGACAAGTGGATCTTTTTATAGGATAACCCCGTCCTCGAGCCCGGGGCTTTAATTTTTTCACAGTTGTGCCCTCGTTGACTTCGGCTTTACTAATGATTAAACTTGTTTCGTTCAAACC